TATTCGATGCAATTCTAGTGGATTCCAAGAATCAAAAAATTAGAAAAAAATCACAAAATAGGAAATTAATAAAAAGATTAATAAGTAAANNAAATATAATAAGAGATAAAAAGAGATGCGACCGCCTCCTACATATTTTATGCCTTCTCCTGCAAAGAAACTCGTAAAGCCAACTCCATTGGTAATTCCATCAATTACTCGTCTATCAAAAAAATAAGTTAATTTTGCAAATCTTCTTATACCTTCTGTTAAAGATATTGCATAAAAAACATCTATGTAACCACGATTATAGGACCAATCATATATCACATTTATTATTTTGTCCAAAATAATTTTCTTAGGACCTTTTTTAGCAACCAAATTAAGGAATTTAAAATTTTGTAAGGATGAATAAATCGGCTTATAAAAAGAAGACGCTATAAATATCCCAAAATAAGCTATACTGACTGAAAAAGTTGAATTTATTACAAATTCATACCAATCTACAGACTTATTTTGATTTTGATGTAAAAGACTTAAAGACGGAATTAACAGTTTGGATAATATATCCAAATTCATTTCTTCTTGATTGAATTGATTGAAAGGGATTCCTATAGCTCCAATAAACAAGGTAAATAGTACCAAAACAAGCATCGGAAATAATATAGTATTATCCGATTCCTGGGGATAAGAAAAAATTCTTTTAGTACCAAAATGATTAATAGTAATAAAAGGACACGTCATCTTTCTTACAGTACCACCAGTTTGATATATTTTATTCCAAAAAAAACAAAAAAAAGAAGCCCTCTCATTATTATTTATTGTTAATAAAGGTAATAAACAAATTTTTTTTTTAAGCATTTTTGATCCCTCTTTACCCCATAAAGATATTGAATAGAATGCACTGTTTTTTTTACCACTATAATTTTGAAAATAAATATTTAAATGTCCTTCAAAAGTAAGTAAATAAACACGAAACATATAAAATGCAGTTAATCCTGCTGTGGAAAAAGCTATTATTGCAAAAATAGGTGAATACGACCAACTATCATTAAGAATTTCATCTTTGGACCAAAAACAGGCGAGAGGTGGAATACCACAAAGAGAAAGGGTTCCTAATAAAAAAGAAATTTTTGTAATTGGAACATGTTTTGTTAAACCACCCATAAGAACCATATTTTGACTCTTATCTGGAGAATAGCCAACAACAGCTTCCATTGAATGAATAATGGATCCAGATCCTAAAAACAACAATGCTTTCGAATAAGCATGAGTAATCAAATGAAATAAAGCGGCTCGATAGGAACCCATACCTAAAGCTAACATCGTATAACCCAATTGAGACATTGTAGAATAGGCTAAACCTCTCTTAATATCTTTTTGAGCAAAAGCTAAAGTGGCTCCTAAGAGTACTGTTATTATAGCTATCAAAGCTATTAGCTTCATTATGTAAGGTATAACTACGAAAAGAGGAAGAAGTCGAGCTACAAGAAAAATTCCCGCTGCTACCATAGTAGCAGCATGTATTAGAGCCGAAATAGGGGTAGGTCCTTCCATGGCATCCGGTAACCACACATGAAGGGGGAATTGCGCCGATTTAGCAATTGCACCGGAAAATAATAGGAAAGCACACAAGGTAACAAATAAAAAATGAACCTCATTATCATTATTATTATTATAAATCAAGTTTTTGAATATTTCAAACAAATCCTGAAATTCGAAACTGCCTGTTATCCAATAAAGACCTAAAATTCCTAATAATAAACCAAAATCGCCTACACGATTAGTTACGAATGCTTTTTGACAAGCATTGGACACAATAGGTCGTGTGAACCAAAAACCTATTAATAGGTAAGAGCACATTCCAACCAATTCCCAAAAGATATAAATTTGTATTAAATTCGAACTGGTAACTAATCCCAACATTGAAGTGTTGAAAAAACTCATATAAACAAAAAATCTCAAATAGCCTTGATCATGAGACATATAACTGTCACTATAAACAAGAACCAAAATTCCAACCGTAGTAATTAATATTAACAAAATAGAAGCAAGTGGGTCAATCAAGTGTCCGAACTCTAAGGAAAAATCATTGTTGATGGTCCAAGACCATACATATTGATAAATGGAACTACTATTTATTTGCTGAATAAACAGATCGGTCGAAAAAACCATAACTATACTTAACAATAAAACACTCGGAAAAGCCCATATACGGCGAAGTTTTTTTGTTGACACCGGAAAAAGTAGGAGTCCCATTCCTATTAACATAGGGACTGGAAGTGTAACGAAAGATAGAATCCATAAATATTGATATGTATGTTCCATAAAATAAATCTTATTATTTTTAATTAATAATAATTTATTCTTTCTTGTTTATGATTCATTGACTTTTATCTCTTTAAAATTTTTTAAGAATCAGTCAATCAAAAAAAAAGAAAATAATAATAATAAAATAAAGATATATAAAACTAAAATAGAATTCATTATTCTGAACCTTTTCCAAACACTTCGCATATTCAAATTAATAAGTTAGAATTGGTCAAATGATCAAATAATATGACCAAGATACTGGTGAAAAAAAAATACTTATTTTAAAGAAAATAAAAATCTCATTTATTATTATGGATTTCAAAAATGTATATACTTTATATAGATGGAGAAAGAATAAAGAATTCTATCATAAAGGTAGTACTTGATTTTAATAGGAATGATAAAAAAAGATGAGATCCTTGCTGAATCTAATACCCAATAAAGAAAGAGTTCTTTTATTCACAATCATTAACCAGTACATTTTGATTTATTGCCTTTTATTATGTTTGTAGAAAATATTCTAATATTTGTTCCCTTTACATAAGGAAAAATTGTCAAATTTTTTACACAAGATGGCCTTTAGAAAATCATATATATATATATAGATATATGTTTTTCTAAATTTACTAATAATCTCATTCGAATTGGAAAGGTGAATTTCAATTCAGTATCTTTTTTCATCGAATTTTACTAATTACTAAAAAAAAAAGGTTAAAGGTTTTTATTTATTAGGATAAATAAGGTTTAGGTTCTTAAACTTTTTTTGATGTATTTTATTATATGTATAATATGACAAAAAAAGACAGAAATAGAAACAGAAATATAAGTGGTAAGTGAACAGGCTCTTTTTATGAAGAGAGTTTAATTTAGAGACTAAATGGATAGATACTGAAAAGAACGATTTTCTTTTTGAACAGTAGATGCCTTTCACATCCAACTCTAACAATAGGTAACTTTTTTTGAATGGCAGTTCCAAAAAAACGTATTTCTATCTCAAAAAGCATATTCAAAAATATTTCGAAAAATGTTGATCAGTGTTGAAAGCTTTTTCGTTAGCAAAATTTATTTCTACTGGTAATTCAAAAAGTTTTTTTGTGCGACAAATAAAAAATCAAACGTTAGTCAGTTTGACTCGACTTAACATGAGAAAAGGTCTAATTTCACTTATCGTCTTCTATTTTATATTAGAAATTTATGTTCTAAATTCAAAATTTGAATTTGATTGAATATATAATATATAAAATAGAAAGGGCAGATCAGGGGTCTTTAGTCAAGATAAATTGGTTCTAATCTTCTAATCTAAAGTTAGAATAAAAAAAAATGGATTAAGTTTAACTTATTTTATAACTGTCTTGACAATTATTATTTTTAATCACTATAGAAAAGAGAGCCTTTGATGCCTTCAATCCAATTAAAAGAAGTACCAGGTAGATAAAAATTTGTAAATTTTGACTGATCTAGTTTAGATCATATGCTTGGACTGGATGATGTATCAAGGTATATACATTAAATTAGACAAGATTTTTCAATTTTCAAGAATTTGAAAGTCCGGGACAGAACTCGAAACTTTTTTGTTATATGATATGTCCATAAATCAATACCTAATGGGGTTGCTAAACCTTAACAGAAATTTTCTACCTAATGAAACCCTAAGGATTAATACAATAAAATAGTTTCAGAAATCGCTTGAATGGAATGTTGAAATTGGAATAGAAAATTTTTTTTTTCATTAATTTGAATGTTTCTAAAAAAATATTACATTGAATTAATTCCTTCAAGCTCGCCGATTGAATAAAAAAGGGTTATTATAATTTTGATCAAGCCGCCATGGTGAAATCGGTAGACACGCTGCTCTTAGGAAGCAGTGCTAGAGCATCTCGGTTCGAGTCCGAGTGGCGGCATAAGATTTTTGAATTACCTAATTATTAAAAGGATAGAATAAATCCTATAATGAATTTAATTCCGTATCTATAATTATGGATAATAAAAGTATTCCCCCCCCCCCTTTTTTTTATGATATTTTTGACTTTAGAACATATATTAACTCATATATCTTTTTCGGTCGTTTCAATTGTAATTATAATTCATTTTCTAACCTTATTAGTCAATGAATTCGTGGGACTCTATGATTCGTCAGAAAAAGGCATGTTAACTACTTTTTTCTGCCTAACAGGATTACTAATTACTCGTTGGATTTATTCGGGGCATTTACCAATAAGTGATTTATATGAATCATTAATATTTCTTTCATGGATTTTCTCTATTATTCATATGGTTCCATATTTTAAAAAACATCAAAATTATTTAAGCACAATAACCGCACCCAGTACTTTTTTTACCCAAGGCTTTGCTACTTGGGGTCTTTTAACCGACATGCATCAATCTAAAATCTTAGTACCTGCTCTCCAATCCCAGTGGTTAATAATGCACGTAAGTATGATGGTATCGGGCTATGCAGCTCTTTTATGTGGATCATTATTGTCAGCAGCACTTCTAGTAATTACATTTCGAAAAGTTATAAGAATTGTTGGTAAAAACAATAATTTATTAAATGATTCATTTCCCCTTGATGAGATCCAATACATGATGGAAAAAAGTAATATTTTTAAAAATACTTTTTTTCCTTCTTCTAGGAATTATTACAGGTTTCAATTGATTCAACAATTAGATCATTGGGGTTTTCGTATTCTTAGTATAGGGTTTCTTTTTTTAACCATAGGTATTCTTTCAGGAGCAGTCTGGGCTAATGAAGCATGGGGATCATATTGGAATTGGGACCCAAAAGAAACTTGGGCATTTATTACTTGGACCATATTCGCGATTTATTTCCATACTCGAACAAATAATAATTTGGAAGGTTTAAATTCTGCAATTGTTGCTTCTATCGGTTTTCTTATAATCTGGATATGCTATTTTGGGGTTAATTTATTAGGAATAGGACTACATAGTTATGGTTCATTTACATTAATATCTAATTGAATTAAAGAAAGAGTTTGACAAATATAACCATAGGACAGCTTAACATATATATATAAGAAGCTTCAGGTAAGTCGTTGAGAACCTTTTGACTCAAGTAATGGAGTGAGTCAAAAGGTTCTCACAAATGCTAAACATATCTGGTTACAATTCCGTTTTTTTTTTATTTAAAATTAAGATAAAATTAAGAGAAGTTTTTTTTTTTTTCATTGTATAACAATTTTTCATTTTTAAAAATCACAGGATTGCTTTTTGATTTTTTATTTTATTTATAATAACTACCTATAAAAAAAAAATTAGCTATAAAAATAATTAGATAGAATAGCTTCCACCTTGTCAACTGATAATGAGAAAATGAAATCCGGATAAATACCAATACTGATTACAGGCAGAAGGATAGCAATCGAAACAAATAATTCTCGTGGTCCAGAATCAAAAAAATAAGAATTTGTGGCATTAAACAGCTTGTATCCATAGAACATCTGGCGTAACATAGATAATAAATAAATAGGAGTCAATATCGTTCCAACTGCCGTTCCAAAAGTAATTAGTATTTTTGGCATTAAAAAATATTTTTGGGCGGTAATTATTCCAAAAAATACTACCAATTCCGCAAAAAAACCGCTCATGCCCGGTAATGCAAGAGAAGCTAATGATAAGATACTGAACATCATGAATATTTTTGGCATTAGGGTAGCCATTCCGCCCATTTCGTCAAGATAAACAAGACGTATTCTATCATAACTTGTTCCTGACAAGAAAAAAAGCGCAGCGCCAATAAATCCATGAGATATTATTTGTAAAATGGCCCCGTTGAGTCCCATATCGCTTATAGAGCAAATTCCTATAATTGTGAAACCCATATGAGATACAGAAGAATAGGCTATTCTTTTTTTTAAATTTTTTTGACCAAAAGATGTTGAAGCTGCATAGATTATTTGTATTGCGCCTACTATTATCAACCAAGAAGAAAATATAGAATGGGCGTGGGATAATAATTCCATATTTATTCGAACCAATCCATATGCTCCCATTTTTAATAAGATTCCGGCTAAAAGCATACAAGTACTGTAATGTGCTTCTCCATGGGTGTCTGGTAACCATGTATGTAAGGGTATAATCGGTGATTTGACAGCAAAAGCAATAAGAAATCCAATATAGAATAGTATTTCCAAGGTCACAGGATATGATTGATTAGCTGATGTTTCAAAATTGAATGTTGGTTCGTTGGAAACATATAAAGCGATACCTAAGGCTCCCATTAATAAAAAAACAGAACTTCCTGCAGTATACAAAATAAATTTTGTAGCTGAATACAGACGTTGCTTTCCCCCCCACATGGATAGAAGTAGATAAACAGGAATTAATTCTAACTCCCACATGATGAAAAAAAGTAAAAGATTTTGAGAAGAAAATAATCCTATTTGACCACTATACATTGCTAACATCAAAAAATGAAATAATCGGGAATCCCGAGTAATTGGCCGAGCCGCTAAAGTGGCTAAAGTGGTGATAAATCCTGTCAGTAAAATAGGTCCTAGAGAAAGTCCATCTATTCCTAATCTCCAGTAAAAATCAAAAAAATGAATCCATTTATAATACTCCGTCAATTGGATTAAGGGGTCGTCCAATTGGAAATAATAAGAGAATGCATAGGTCATTAAAAGGAGTTCTAGTATACATATAAATATAGTATACCACCGAATTAGCTTATTTCCTCTATGAGGGAAAACGAAAATTAACGAACCCGCGGATATTGGTAAAACTACAAATATTGTTAACCAAGGAAAAGAATTCGTGGTAAAGACAAGATACACTTGGACAAGAAAAACCCGTACTCGAAAACCTAATCTATATATATATATTTTTTTTTTATTTTTTTTTTTTAGTACGGGTTTTTGTCGGTAAACAAAAAATCAAATGTATTCAAGTGGTTTTTTCTGGAAAGTATCAATAAGCTAGACCCATGCTTCGAGTTGTTTCATGCCATAGATAAACTCGAACACTCAAGAAATCTGTTGGACAGGCGGATTCGCATCTCTTACAGCCAACACAGTCTTCCGTTCTTGGAGCAGAAGCAATTTGCTTAGCTTTACACCCGTCCCAAGGTATCATTTCTAATACATCTGTGGGGCAGGCCCGGACACATTGAGTACACCCTATACATGTATCATAGATTTTTACTGAATGTGACATTGGATCTATAATTTTTTTTTTTTTTTTTAACGTGATAAATTTTCGATCTAGTAAATTTTTAAATGAATTATATATTTAGACACCAGATGAATCAATGATTTATCAGAATTTGTCTATTCAATTTCGGATCGACTCATGAGATAGAACCAAAATACTTTAATTTCTTACGTTTTCGTAAACATTATTAGATACGCTATGTATCATACATGTCAATTCAAATTAATGAATCTAAATATTTTATATGATTAATACTACTTATTCAACAAATTCAATTGATTGATACGAATTGATTTTCTGTTACGATAAATTGACGAAACTATAGCCGGCCCAATAGCTGCTTCAGCGGCTGCGATAGATATAACAAAAATTGATAAAATATTTCCTTTTAATTGGCGACTATCAAAAAAATCAGAAAATGTTACGAAATTTATATTGACGGCATTCAGTATAAGTTCAAGACACATAAGGGCTCTAACCATATTTCGACTCGTGATCAATCCATAGATACCGATAGAAAATAAATAAGCACTCAAACCAAGCACATGTTCGAGCATCATCGCCCAACTCCTTATCGATTTAGATTTATTTCAATATGAACAATGAACAACAATTTAACATCAACAGATTGGATTGACTAGAATAAGAATATCACAAGTACAAAACAAAAAAATAAATAGATTAGATTGGAATATAGATCGAATAAAAGAATTTATATATGAATAATCTTCAAATAGATGTGATAACATAGAACAAAGTCTGATTTGGATTGCGATTGCCAATTTTAAAGATTTATTACTGACGAGCCGTGGCAATCGCACCTATCAAAGCAACTAAAAGAATTATTGAAATGAATTCAAATGGAAGAAAAAAATCTGTTGATAAATGAATTCCAATTTGTTGACCATTACTTACCAAATCTTGCTCTATAATCTGGTTTGCTCTTGTAGTCCAAATAATCCCATACCATGTTGTATCTGGAATAATAGTAATTAGTAAAACAAAAAGACTTGTACAAATTAGGGAAGTAAGACCATTCCCAACAGTCCAAAGATTCAAATCTTTGTAATATTCTGAACCATTCATGAACATGACAGCAAATAAAATTAAAACATTTATAGCTCCCACATAAATAAGGAGCTGCGCCGCAGCTACAAAATGAGAGTTTGATAAAATATAAAATAAGGATATACAAACAAGAACCAATCCCAATGAAAAGGCAGAATAAATTGGATTGGTAAATAATACCACTCCTAGACCTCCTAATATAAGACCTAATCCTAGAAAGACTAAAAGAAAATCATGTATTGGTCCAGGTAAATTCATTGTACGTAAAATAAAAGATAAAAAAATAAAATTCTTTTTTTCATGACTTTATTGACCCGACCAGGAAAAACTTATTTCGAATGGGTTCCTAATTGAATTAAATCCTAAAAGGTTTAAATTATTGTAGTACCACTATTGGACTAATCTCATTCTTTCTCGAAAAAAATGGACACTTTCATTTTGATTTCGAAATAGAAATAATTATGGATAGAATTATGACTATATTAATAGATTTTCAATCCAAATTAAGCTGCGCTGCAATTCTTACCAATCAATCAAATCCAATCACTAGTGGGGATTTGTAGTTTTTGTAGTTATTGACCAAACAAAATGAAAAAAAAAACATTTCAAACTTTTAGATCAAACCTAAATCTTTATTTAATGATTTAAAATGACTCTTCAATCAATCTTTAATCAAAAGGGGTTTACCCCTTTTGATTAAAGATTGAGGTGAATTCAAAATTGTTCGAATTGTATAATCGTCAATTACTGACATTGGTAAACGACCTAAAGCAATTTGGTTATAATTCAATTCGTGACGATTATAAGTAGAAAGTTCATATTCTTCAGTCATTGATAAACAATTAGTTGGACAATACTCAACACAGTTGCCACAAAATATACAGATTCCGAAATCAATACTGTAATTAAGCAACCGTTTCTTTCGAATATTAGTTTCCAATTCCCAATCAACAACAGGTAAATCTATAGGACATACACGAACACATACTTCACAAGCAATGCATTTATCAAATTCAAAATGGATTCGACCGCGGAAACGCTCCGATATGATTAATTTTTGATAAGGATATTGAATAGTTACAGGTAAACGATTTACGTGGGATAAGGTAGTCATGAAACTTTGACCAATGTACCTTGCAGCCCGTATGGTTTGTTGACCATAATTCATGAACCCAGTTACCATAGGGAACATATTGTGAATCTCTATGAATAATTTTATATTTGTTTCTTTATCTTGTTTGAGACAAACTGTAAATATAGAAAAGGATTACTTTATAATGAAAAGAGTTGGGAAGAGGTTGTTAATAATAGATTGCCGAGAGAAATAGGTAAAAGAAATTTCCATCCAAGATTTAATAGTTGGTCCATTCTTAGTCTAGGTAAAGTCCATCTTGTTGTGATAGGAATGAACAAGAACAAATAAGTTTTAACCAATGTAATAAGGATACCCATTGTTGTTCCAAAGACTCTACCTACTTTATTTATTTCAAAATCAAAAAACTCCGGAACAGATATGTACGGAATAGAGATATTCCAACCGCCCAAGTAAAGAACTGTTACAAATAATGAAGAGACTAATAAGTTTAGATAGGAAGCAACATAAAATAAACCAAATTTGATACCCGAATATTCGGTTTGATAACCTGCTACTAATTCTTCTTCTGCTTCTGGTAAATCAAAAGGTAATCTCTCACATTCTGCTAGGGAAGAAATGAAAAAAATGATAAATCCTATAGGTTGACGCCACAAATTCCATCCCCCAAAACCATATTTTGATTGTGCCTCAACTATATCAACTGTACTCGAACTGTTAGATAATCATAGTCGGTGATGACATCACTGTTCCCATCGCTATTACAGAACCATACATGAGATTTTCACCTCATATGGCTCCTCGAAGGCCATAAATAAATCTAAGGGCCAGATCATATTATTTATCTCGATATATTTGTAGGATAGATAGGATCCAAGTTTATCAGATGCCCCCCAATTCCTAAATTTGACCAATGTAATTCTGTCTGTTATAATACTAAAATAAAGTACTTCTGAATTGATCTCATCTTTTAAGAATTTCAATTTTTCTTTCTTGAGCAATAACTTTAATCTTTCAATAAAATACTCCTTGTAGAAATACCAATAAATATTTCAACCTATCATTTTCGATTACGAAAAAGAATTAGACATTCCATTAGTTCATAAATTATGACATGAATTCGATTTCTATGAATATCAATATAGGAAAGAAAGAATAAAAAGGATCTCTTTTTTTTTTTCTATTGTAATTATATTCTTTTTTTTTTTTTTTGTTCCTATTCTTCCTTCTGAACAAAAAAAAGGAAAGGATTAGTTCGTTCCTGATAGTCATTTGTTTAATTGGTGGATAGGAGCGTACTCTGGATCGGAATCATGGGGAGTACTGCCCGATCATTTCTACTAATTTAAAGCCCCAATTAATATTCTTTTATTTTGGATAATTCCATTACTAATCTTTTATGTATCTTGGTGTTCCTAACCATCCACTCATCTTTATTTTGACTCAACTGCTCGGTAGCATTACAGTAATATATATATATATAAATGATAGTAAAAACTCAATAAGGTTGATTCTTTGAGCCCGCTTTCAAGCCAGGATGACTAATCAACCAATTTTGGGACAAATGATCTCATCTTCTTATGTTTATTTCTGCTTTACTGTTGTACATAAGAAATGAGTCTCAATTTTTTTTTTTTACTGCAAATTTAGAAGCTGTTTTCTTTCACTCATATAACTATCTAATTTAGTTCATCAATCCAAATGATGAATAAAAAAATAAAGATATATATTCAATTAATTTCACCTTCTTCCTAATAAAGAAAAAGGGAATAGAGAAAAATTTATGTTTCAACGAATCGCACGTAGAGATATGGATAATACACAGAGAGTTAATGGTATTTCATAACTAATCGATTGAGCGGCAGCTCGTAGACCACCTAAAAAGGAATATTTATTATTTGATCCATATCCTGACATAAGAAGTCCAACGGGAGCAATGCTTGAAATGGCAATCCATAAAAAGACGCCAATATTTAGATCCGCTAAAACAAAGTGATAGCCAAAAGGAATTACTGAATAGCTTAATAGAGTTGATATGGCTGCTATGGATGGTCCGATACTGAATAAACGAGTATCTCCTCTAGATGGAAAAAGATTTTCTTTGAAAAGTAGTTTTGTTCCATCCGCTAGAGCTTGAAGAACTCCAAAAGGACCGGCATATTCAGGTCCAATACGTTGTTGTATCCCTGCAGATATTTCTCTTTCTAACCACACAATTACTAGTATGCCTATCGTGATTCCCAATACAAGAGTAAAAATAGGGACAAGCATCCATAAAATTCCATAGACCTCATTTAAGGATTTCAATCTGGAAAAAGAATTGATAGCTTGTACTGTTGTTGTATCAATTATCATTTCAACGATCAACTTCCCCCATAATAATATCTATGCTACCTAGTATTGTCATAATATCAGCCAATTTCATTCTTTTAATTAATTGAGGAAGAATTTGCAAATTTATAAAACCCGGCGGGCGAATTTTCCATCTCCAAGGAAAACTGCTCTGATCCCCTATCAGAAAAATTCCCAACTCTCCCTTTGGTGCTTCAACTCTAACATAAAGTTCTTGCTTCGGCAATTCAAAGGCGGGAGAAGTTTTTTTACTAATAAATCGATATTCAAAATCATTCCATTCTCGATTCCTTTCTCTATCAAAACTTCGAGTTTCTAAATTTTCATAAGGCCCCCCTGGAATCCCTTCCAAAGCCTGTTGAATAATTTTTATGGATTCCGTCATTTCACCAATTCGGACTAAATAACGGGCTAATGAATCCCCTTCTTTTTGCCACTGGACTCCCCAATCAAATTCGTCATAACACTCATAATGATCAACTTTACGAAGATCCCATTTTACTCCGGAAGCTCGTAGCATTGGTCCTGATAAACCCCAATTTATTGCTTCCTCTGCACTAACAATACCTATTCCTTCAACTCGTTCTAAAAAAATGGGATTTCGCGTAATAAGTTTTTGATATTCAGCAACTCCTGTTAAAAAATAATCGCAGAAATCCAAACATTTATCTAGCCAGCCATGAGGTAGATCAGTTGCTACTCCTCCGATACGAAAATAATTATGCATCATTCTCATACCAGTGGCAGCTTCGAATAAATCATATATTAACTCTCTTTCTCTAAAAATATAGAAGAAAGGAGTCTGCCCACCAATATCTGCCATAAAAGGGCCAAGCCATAACAGATGAGAAGCTATACGACTCAACTCCAACATAATTACTCTGATATAGCTAGCTCTTTTAGGTACTTGAATATTTCCCAACTGTTCCGGTCCATTTATTGTTATTGCTTCTGTAAACATAGTAGCTAAATAATCCCAACGTGTTACATAAGGCAAATATTGTATAATTGTTCGGTTTTCCGCAATTTTTTCCATCCCTCTGTGTAAATAACCTAATATTGGTTCACAGTCAATAACATCTTCACCGTCTAGACTAAGGATGAGTCGAAGAACACCATGCATTGATGGGTGGTGGGGACCCATATTGACTATCATAAAGTCCTTTCTTGTAGCTGGTACATTCATAGGGGGTTCCTCGATTTCTTTTTCCACGAATTACTGAAAACGAAAAGAAGTTCATCAAAATTCAAGTTCAAGATCTAATAAATCAAATAATAAAAAAAAAGATAAAAAAAAAAGACTCTTCAAATTAACGAGTTTTGGATTCCCGAATGTTCAACTGGCTAATTAATTCTTTATAACGTACTCCATTTTTCTTTGCCAAATAAGACAGTAGTCGTTGGCGTTTTCCTAGAATTTTCCGTAAACCTCTTTGAGATAAATAGTCTTTTCTATGCAATTCCAAATGTGAAGTAAGTCTTCGTATCTTATTAGTAAAACTTACTATTTGAAATTCAACGGAGCCCTTGGTTTCTTTTTTGTCTTCTTGTGAAATAATTGAAATGAATGAACTTTTTACCATAAAATGAAATCCCCCTCCTCCCGCCTTTTTAAGATAGTTTTATTGATCAGTAATAATAAATAATGGAATATTATTAAATAAGAATGTCAGTTCGTTTGAATTTGGTATACACAATAATCTTCAATTCGTTAGGAATTCCTAATTTTGTCAAATAAAATTTTCCATTAATCAATCCAATTTTTCGTTTTAGATTTTTAGATATAGATATCATTTTTTTTTCTTTTGTAAGGGAAGAAATATACCATCCTTTATGTATTTCTAGCCGAATAAAAAAAATTGGATTGATTCATTTCTAGATCGAATTGATACATGATTGAATTCCATATATCAGAATGGAATATGGGATGTAAAACAATGTATATGGCGGCCCTCCCCTTGTTTTCATATATTTCATATACTAGATTAGATATGCTATGGGATATATACGACAAATGCACCTTTACCGAATTTTGAATTGTGGACATATATGTATCCTTACCATACTAAACCGACTACCATTATTGGTATCAAACCAATAGCGATTTATACAAGCTAAATCTTCTAATCGATAATTGGGCAAAAGAAAAAGTTTTAATTTAATTAGTTTCTTTTTATCTCTATCAAAACGTTTGCTTTTATCTATAATGTGAGCGCAGTTTTTTATGTTATTATTTTTGATAATTTCTGTATTTATATCATTTCTTTTTTTTGAATTGAAAGAAATTAGAATTCTCAATTCTCTACGATGTTTAAAGGATAAAAGATTTTCGGGAACAAGTAAATCATAATTATTTTTGTCTTTATTTCTAGTTAAACTTTGATTTATTACAATAGATTCGGTAAAATTCTTTTTATCAATATAACTTTTTTTTCTGTATCTTTGATTAATTTGTTGTTTTCTCTTATGAACCAATAAAATATTTATGGTTTGATACATAATAAATTTTCCATCATTTTTTACCGACAGACGGGTTGATTCGATAATCAATATTCCCTTTTTCATCAATTCTGTAAGAGTTAAATCTTTCTGAATCATTAGAATATCTAGACTCAGTTCTCCCCTTTGAATAGAGGATATAATAATTTCTCGTGGATTTGTCAGTCTAAGCAGGAGACAATATACTTTGATATTATTAATTATTTTTTGATTTAAAGAATCATCCCATCTTAATTGAAAGCATAAATACCTTTTTAACAAGAAATCAAGTTCTACTTCCGTATTACTTTTGTATTGCTTTTTCTTTCTACGCTTTTTCCTGTCTGATCTTGCATAATCTTCTTCAACATCTTTTTCTTGGTTTGCGAGAACTGATTCAAGATCCACTTGATCCTCAGACTCTTTTTCTTCGTGATTTTGATTCTTTAATTGAATAGATTTTGTTTCATTCGATGATATAGATATAAAAGGATCGTTCTTTTTCTTTCTGTTGATTTTTTGATTTTCACTAACATTTTTAGTTCCATTAAAATTTAAAAGAAGTAATTTGCTTGGTATCACCCATGATTTTATCTTATATGCGTTGCAAAGTATCACAAATTTTGGAAAGAACCAAAATTCTAAATTTGATGTGTGACGATCTAGTATTTCTTCATTCATTCCCATCCAATCAAAAAGGTTTTTTTTTTGTTTAGTTCCGATATCGATCCTGGATTCAATATCGACTTTCTTTCTAAGACAAAAATGGAGAATTCTCCAATCCAAATATTTTCTATGCGGGCTTTTTTCCGTATCGATAATATCATCTTCTGCTAGATGCTTATTGACAGAGATATCTTCCGGCATATCAAAGAATTTGCTTTTATCTATTTTGTAATTATAAAAAATCTCTTGCTTATTAATTAATTGGAATGGGAATTCATAAATAGATGAGTCTTTCTTATCTTCATAATTAATGGATTTATATAATAAAATATTATATCTATAGTATTTTTTAAAATTATCTTTTTGGTTCGATAATGAATCTACTTCAAAATTATTTTGTTTTTCGTAATGAATTAATTGGTCTTTTTCATATAAATTCCATTTATTTAAATCTTTATTTTGAATCATACGCCGTTGATTCATTCTATTTCGCCATTTTTGCGATATTAATCTAGACCATCTGATCTGAGATAAATCGTATTTATATTGATAATTACTTCTTACCCAGTTTTTCCATTCATTCATTACAGAATTTCTAAAATTTGTATCTTTTAATTTTAACTGAAATCCTCCTTGGGCTACAAAATAATCTTTTATTTCATTCTTAAGAAAAAGAGATGCTCCATGATATTCAAGGACAGATCTTAACTTATATAGGTTAATAACTTGGACTTGTGATAATTTGTAAAATACATATGCTTGTGACAAGGAGGTTACGTTATAAAAAATCTGTGAATTCTTGTTAATATTACTATAATTTAATGCCTTTTTTATAATCGAGATAAAGTGAATTAGTGTATTTTGATTTGTTTCATCAATTCTTTTGTGATTTTCCTTTTTATTATACATATAAATGTATTTATTAATCATTTTTCTTGGTGATTCAAGAAAAAACTGTACATTGATCCTCGGAATCTTAATGATAGCTAGAAGGATATCTATATATATCTTTTCAATCAAAATTTTTATAAAAAAATATGATTTACGGACTAATTGAGCATTGTTTCTTTTTAATATCTGTAAAATATTTTTTGATGATTTGAATTTGAATCTTTTAACATTATAACTTAGTTTGTTAGGACTAATATTTCTTTCTGAGGTTAGAAATCGTTTTTTCTTTTCTTTTGTAATTTTTTCTATTTGATTTCTTATTGTCTTTGTTCTGGCATTCATATCTTTCATTGTTTTTTCTGTCAGTGAATAGTTTATCCAATCCATAGATTGAATTGAAGTGGAAAATTTTTGAATAGTCCGATTATTGATTGGTGAATCTTTTTCGTTTTTAGTTTCATTTAATTCATATACTTCTCTAAATCCAAATAATAGAATTGGATTTCTTTTTGATTTTGAAAATTTATTTATTATTCCTTTTAGAAATAGAATACCTTCGATGAACCAGTTTTTTGTTTCTTTTGGTAAATGTAGAAATCGTTTTTTTTTTTCTTTTAAAATTGTTAGAGTTAGAAAACAATTTTTTTTCAACTTTCTAATTTTTTTTTTTAGTTTTTTAAAGATGGGTTCAAAAAGTGAAAGCTCTTTTCGGGGAGAACCAAAAGGAAGTTCAGCTTCCATTCCCCAAACTGTTAAAAAACAAAAATCATTTTTTTGTCTTTTCTTTTTTATTGGATCTTTATAAAGTAATTTTAACTTAGATCTCTGCCAAGGTTGTAGTCGAAAAGGAAATAGGATCTTTATTTGAATACCGTCTGTTAACCAGTTTTTCGGAAATTCCGTTTCTGATAATTGAACTCCATTATAGGTGCATTTAACATGCATTTCTTTATTCCAATCCTTTAAATCCTCGGACCATTCGGGAATTTGAAATAATAGCATACGAATGATATTTTTAGCTATTATTAATGAAGGTAATAGAATATATTTTCGAAGAATCGATTGAATTACTAAAGCACAACCTCTTATTGCTTGAGCAAAAATAATGCTATCCCAGGTTTCGGCTATTTCTATACGGACTTTTTCTTCTCTTTTGTCTTCTTCTCGTTTGTTTTTGCCCTCTTCTTTTTCTTCTGTATAAGTAGAATCTGAAATTGTGAATTCTGCGTTTTTACACATCCAATTTATAAATATTATTTTCATCAGTTCAGAAATATCAAAAGCAAAAAAAATAAATTTGTCTATTCTGTCCAAAAAAAGGGGAGAATGTAAATTTGCTTGAAACAGTTTCCAAATGGCTATTTTGCGCCTTTGCGTTCGCATAGAGCCCTTTATTATATCTCGACGAAAGTCTGATTGTTGTGAATAACGTATCAAAACCACTTCGTCTGTTTGATCAAAATTAGTTGTATCCTTAGTTTTGGAATTATT